CAATTCTAATTGGTCAATAAAAATATATTGAAATGCTAGTTCTTTTTTTTTTTTTCTTAGGTTAACTAATCTATTATGAAAAGGAAAAAGGGGTAAAGTAACTTGATGCTGATTGTTCTCTAAATAGAACGTTTCTTCTTCTACATGTAGAAAAGGAATAAATAAATTAATCAAATTCCGGGAGGCTTCATGAAGTGCTTCTTTAGGAGTTAAACTTCCATTTGTCCATATTTCTAGAAAAAGAATCTCTTGTTTTTCATTCCCATTCCCATAAGAATGAATACTATGATTCGCATTTTGAACAGGCATGAATACAGCATCTATAGGATAACTTCGGTCTTCAAAGTTATTTGACATTTTTAGACTATATCCGCGATTCCTCTCGATTTTTAATCCAATACACAAATTGATTGGTTCCGTTAAGGTAGCTATATGCTGTGTATTATCAATAATTTCCACAGAGGGCGGTAAAATTATGTCTCGAGCAGTTATATATCCGGGACCTTGGACACAAATAAGCGCGTTGCGCGTTCCATATAGATTACTTCTTAATACAATCTCGTTCAAATTCATTAAAATTTCATGTACTGATTCTTGAATACCTACTATGTTATAATAGTCATGTGGTATGTTCTCAGATTTTGCACGTGTAATACATGTTCCTTCTATTTCGCCAAGTAAAGCTCTTCGCATCGCAATGCCTATTGTGTCGGCTTGACCTTTCATAAGTGGAGACATAATAAAGCGTCCGTAATAAAGACGCTTACTGTCTCTTCTTGATTCAACACACTTCCACTGTAGTGTCCGAGTAGATACTTTGACTTTCTCTCGAACCATAGTAATTTTATTTGATCAGATCATTGAATCATTTATTTCTCTTGAAACCCTTTCAGCCTTTATTTCGTTCTATACACGTCTTTTTTTAGGGGGTCTACAACCATTATGTGGCATAGGGGTTACATCTCGTACGAAACTTAAAAGTATACCGCTTCTACGAATAGCTCGTAATGCTGCATCTCTTCCCAGTCCAGGGCCTTTTATCCTTACTTCAGCTCGTTGCATACCTTGATCCACTACTGCTCGAATAGCATTTACTGCTGCGGTTTGAGCAGCAAAAGGTGTTCCTCTTCTTGTACCCCTGAATCCACAAGTACCCGCGGAGGACCAAGAAATCACCCGACCCCGTACATCTGTAACGGTCACAATGGTATTGTTGAAACTTGCTTGAACATGAATAACTCCCTTTGGTATTCTACGTACATTTTTACGTGAACCACTACGTGTATTTTTACGTGAACCAATTCTTAATATAGGTTTTGCCATATTTTTTCATTTCACAATAAATATATGGATATATCCATTTCATGCCAAAACAGACCTTTTTTTTTTCTAGCTCCTTGGAAGTGCCCCTTTCCTTTATTTCTTTTAGTAAGATTATCCTTGTCTTTGTTTATGCCTCGGGTTGGAACAAATTACTATAATTCGTCCCCTCCTACGGATTAGCCGACACTTTTCACAAATTTTACGAACGGAAGCCCTTATTTTCATAGTTGTTATTCCTTAATTCTCTGAATATACTTATTGTTGGACGAAAAAAAGGTTTCTTGATATTTTTGAATCTTGAATTGTATCTTCGTGAAAGGAATGTTGAATTTGAAAAAACCACTTACTCATTTGAATCCTTGTTATGGAGTTTATAAAGTGGCTGTCCCCCGATTAACTTATACCTAAGAACTTACTAAAATTTTTACCTTTTTCTCCTATAGGTATACTTATACAAAAATATGTCGAATCCTTTCAGAAGCATGACCTAAAATTAAAAAAATCTTTAATATCTAAACAAAATCGAACCATGCCGTTCGGGAGTGATTCATAAATAAAACTTTCATTAATTCATTTTTTTTTCTTTAATTTCATTCGGGGTAAAACATTATAAACTTTTTTAGCAGGGGTGGTATTACACAACCCCCCTTTTTTTAACAAATGGTAAGTTCCGGATATCCAATTTTTATATTAGAAGGATTACCATATATAACACAAAATTTCTCCGCCGATTCTTTTTAGTCGAGCTTCTCGGTCTGTCATTATACCTTGAGAAGTCGAAAGGATTACAATTCCTATTCCGCCTAAAATTCGTGGAATTCGTTGAGAGTTAGAATAGATTCGTAGACCCGGTCGGCTTATTCTCTTTAAATTTAAAATCGTTTTATAGTATTCTTTCTTATTTCGTCTATGTCTTAGGGTTAAAATAAAAAAATATTGATTGTTTTCGCGATGCTTCCTTACGTTTTCGATAAAACCCTCTCGTAAAAGTATTTTAACAATACTTTCGTTGATGTTAGTCGATCCTATCCGAACCGTTCCTTTTCTATTCATGTCAGCATTTCGTATAGAGGTTATTATATCAGCAATAGTGTCTTTCCCCATGATAAGTTAAAATTCCTTATTGTTCTATAATTTTGATATAATCAACATGTTCTTTTTCTTTTATTTATATTTTATATATAGATAGAGACGAATTATATATTAATATATGAATTCAATTATTAATATATAAAATTATTAAGGGTATATGCGTGATACACAATCTATTAATTAATTTGATTTCAATATCATTTTTTTAATCCTATACTAACTATCGATATTTAGGTCTTATAATACTTCAGGAGCTAATGAAACGATTTTAGTAAAGTTTAATTGTCTCAATTCCCGTGGGATCGCCCCAAAAACTCGAGTTCCTTTTGGATTTCCTTCTTGATCAATGACAACTGCGGCATTGTCATCATATCGTATTATCGTCCCATTGTTACGTTTGAGTTCTTTACAAGTACGTACAATTACAGCTCTGATCACTTCTGATCTTTCTAGAGGAGTATTTGGGATTGCTTCCTTGATTACAGCAACAATAACGTCACCAATATGAGCATAGCGGCGATTACTAGCTCCTATTATTCGAATACACATCAATTCTCGAGCCCCGCTGTTGTCTGCTACATTCAAATAGGTTTGTGGTTGAATCATATTTTTGTATCTCTTCTTTTAATGCAAAGGACGAAGTAAAAAAATATTGTTTGTCAAAAAAAGAAAACTTATAATCTTTTTATCCTTAAATGTTATTTAGATTTTTCATTCTATATTCCTATTCATAAATAATGAATTGGGTTTTTATAGGCATTTTTGATGCCGCTATTGAAATAGCTTTTCTGGCTATATTTTCGGGTACACCACCCATTTCATAAAGGATTTTACCTGGTTTAACCACAGCTACCCAGTACTCTGGGGATCCTTTCCCAGAACCCATACGCGTTTCCGCGGGTCTTACTGTAACTGGCTTGTCTGGAAATATACGTACCCAAATTTTTCCACCACGTCGTACATTTCGTGTCATTGCTCGTCGCCCTGCTTCTATTTGTCTAGATGTGATCCAAGCGGGTTCAAGTGTTTGAAGAGCATATCTGCCAAAACAAATACGATTCCCACGAGAGGATATTCCTTTTAGTCTTCCTCGATGTTGTTTACGAAATCTGGTTCTTTTTGGGTTATAGTTGATGGTTTTTTTCTAAATTATAAATTCCATCTCTACTACAGAACTGGACGTGAGAGTTTCTTCTCATCCAGCTCCTCGCGAATAAAAGGACTAATTAAGATATAGATGTAGTTAATGATTAATCCTATTAATCATGGTATTTTTTAAAATTTAATCTTATCTCTTCTAAATTTGTGTATGTCTTTTTAAAAATAGAATCAAAAAGATGAATTATATTTCTATTTATTTAAAAATAACGTAATATCATCATTACAAATGTAGTTTTTGTTAGAGTTAGAATATTCTAACAAATCCTTATTTTATTTTATCTTTTTCATTGTTTTTTTCGTCTTTTATTACTTTGTTTTATTTGAAAAAAAACAAATTTTTCGCCGGCGAATATTGACTCTTTCAATACCTATTTAAGTTTGCTGTTTATCTCTCGAGGTCTCAGAATCAAAATAAGAATAGATAATAAAGTTTCTGGTTTATTCCGCCATCCTGTCCAATGAATTACTAAGATTTGTTTTTCATTTTTCACTAGAATCCTATATATTCATGGGTTCCGTCGTTCCCATCGCTTCTTGATTAATCATTAGGCCTGAATTCTACAATGGAGCTTTTACATGAAATTTTTAATTTCATTTTTTTATTTGTTTTTGAGTCAATTTTATCAGTTTTTATTGGCTCAAGGCTCTTAATTTTTTGTTTTCGGAACAGATTTATCTAATTATTATGAATTAATCTGTATTGATGCTTTATTACATTGCTTTTCTTACAGTGACCTCATAGATTTTCCAAATTGGAATCATATATCATTAACATTCAACTTTTTTCTCTCTTTCTTTCATCCTTCCATTTATCCGCATACTTTTCGATTACCTTTCATAACTTAATAATCATCTTTCTTTATTCTTTTTTTTTTTTTTTAAGTCAGTTGCTACAATGATATGATCAGCTTATCATATCTTGACTGATTTTTTTGGATCCAGATAATGCGAAGCAATGAGTTGCTTAGGTTATTTATTAATGCTATAGTTATTAGTTGCTATTATACGTAAGTTCTTTTTTTTATCGTAATCTAATCGAATCCTAAACCAACGAGTCACACACTAAGCATAGCAATTATATCAAAGGAGTTTTGATGTAAATTTTTATTCAACCTTATAGAATTGCTTATTTTTTTATTAAACATAAAAAAGAAGACTGCAAATTTGTATTACTGTATAGTGTTATACTAAATAGTTTTCGTTTTTTATCGTTGGATAAAATAAAATGTAAAGACAAATAAAGTTTTTTTATTCTTCGTCTACGAATATCCAAATTTTTATTCCTAAAACCCCATAAATAGTTCGAACTGTATAGGAACAATAATCAATTTTAGCTTCAATTGTTTGTAAAGGAACTCTGCCTTCTCTGATCCATTCAACACGTGCAATTTCTTTTCCGTCGATACGTCCTGCAATTTGTACTT